TATATATGGAAAGTCAAGAAATTCTCATCGAAACATCGAGAAATTGTGCATATAGAAAACTCTAAAGAAAGAAAAAAAGAGACCCATGCCATGATTTTCAAATCTTTTCTACTTAGTAGTCTAAGTTTCTCGATGAGGATAATTAATTCGGTCGTTGTGGTCGGACTCTATTATGGATTTCTGACCACATTCTACATAGATCCCTCTTAGATCTTCTTTCTCCAATCTTGGGTTAGGGAAGAAGGAGATATTCGCGACTACTGGTGGTTTCATTATGGGGCAGCTCATGATCTTCATATCGATCTATTATCCACCTCTGCATCGATTCTTTCTTAGCTAAACGGGTGGAAGATCCATCCAATTTGGTTATATCATGAACTCGAAAAACGGATCTGAATGTGACTGAAATGCACGATCTTCACAGGTATCACTTTTCACGATACCTAAACCTAAAAGGTGGAATAGCGATTTTCGAACCATTTCCTATAAGAGAATGGTTTTCATTACTTTGAGAAATGGATTCTATATCAAAATCAAACTATAGCTATTGCATTAAAGAAGAAAAGAAACTAATAGAAGTCGAAGACGCGGAATGGTAGTGAATAGAGAAAAAGATTCTTCTGATTTTCTTGTTCCTGAAAATATTCTATCTATCTCCTAGACGCTGTAGAGAATTGAGAATTTTCATGTCTTTCAATTCTCGTACTCGTAATTGGAAAGTTACGGAAGGAGATCCATCATTTTGTAATGAAAACAACATAAAAAACTCTGGACAATTTCGAAATCAGACCAAGCGTCTTAATACATATGCAAAAAAATTCATTATTGGCCTACCATTGATTACAAGATTTAGCTTTTAAGAATCGCTATTGCTTTGATACGAATAATGGCAGTCGTTTCAGTATGTTAAGGATACAGATGTATCCACAATTCATTTAGAGTTACTTAATAGCCTATTTCTTATACTATATCTCTCTCCCGTGAAATTCTCGAGCCAAAAGATGGATACATATGCTGTGTTTCATTTTGCTAAATGATATCAATTAAATGGTGTATCAATTCGATAAATTGGATATAGCAATAAATAAATCAGCAAAATTCTTTTATTTTAGATCGAAGAAACATTTCTTCGATCTAAAATAAAAGAATGTACCCTTCTATCCAAATCCAATTTGCATCGATAAAATAAATCCAAATTATAGATTCCAGCAGTAGATGAATAATTGCAAATTTTTGTGTGTACGAGATTCGAATAACTTAAAAATAACTGACATAATTTTTTATTTTTCCTGATCAGAAAAATATATGAAAAAGAAAGGAGGTAGAAAAATTTTTTGATTTATGGTTAAAGAAGAAAAACAAGAAAACAGGGGTTCTGTTGAATTTCAAGTATTCAGTTTCACCAATAAGATACGGAGACTTGCTTCACATTTGGAATTACACAAAAAAGATTTTTCATCGGAAAGAGGTCTACGAAGACTTTTGGGAAAACGTCAACGTTTGCTGGCTTATTTGGCAAAGAAAAATAGAGTACGTTATAAGAAATTAATAAGTCAGTTGGATATTCGGGAGAAGTAATTTAATCGTTCGAATTTTTTTCTTATTTTATTAGTAGTCTTATAGTAGTCTTAGATTTTGCATTTTGATGAGCCTCGTTTTGAGGAATTCATGGAATAATGAATTAAGGAAGAAAAAAGAATAAGAGTCTACCGTTTACAAGAAAAGATCTAATGATAGTCAATATGGGCCCTCAGCACCCATCAATGCATGGTGTTCTTCGACTGATCGTTACTCTCGATGGTGAAGATGTTGTTGATTGTGAACCCATATTAGGCTATTTACACAGAGGGATGGAAAAAATCGCCGAAAACAGAACTATTATACAATATTTGCCTTATGTAACACGGTGGGATTATTTAGCTACTATGTTTACAGAAGCAATAACAGTAAATGCACCAGAATTCTTAGAGAATATTCAAATACCTCAAAGAGCCAGCTATATTCGGGTAATTATGTTAGAATTGAGCCGTATAGCTTCTCACTTATTATGGCTTGGGCCTTTTATGGCGGATCTCGGCGCACAGACTCCTTTTTTCTACATTTTTAGAGAGAGAGAATTGATATATGATCTATTTGAAGCTGCTACAGGTATGCGAATGATGCATAATTATTTTCGCATCGGCGGAGTAGCTGCCGATCTACCTTATGGATGGACGGAGAAATGTTTAGATTTCTGTGATTATTTTTTACGAGGAGTTGTTGAATATCAACAACTTATTACACAGAATCCCATTTTTTTAGAACGAGTTGAAGGGGTAGGTTTTATTAGCGGAGAAGAGGCTGTAAATTGGGGCTTATCAGGACCAATGTTACGAGCTTCTGGAATACAATGGGATCTTCGTAAAATTGATCCTTATGAGTCTTACAATCAATTCGATTGGAAAGTCCAATGGCAAAAAGAAGGAGATTCATTAGCTCGCTATTTAGTACGAATTGGTGAAATGAAGGAATCCGTTAAAATTATTCAACAGGCTATAGAAAAAATTCCTGGAGGATCTTATGAGAATTTAGAAGCCCAACGCTTTAAGAAAGCAAAGAATTCGGAATGGAATGATTTTGAATATAGATTTCTTGGTAAAAAACCTTCTCCAAATTTTGAATTATCAAAGCAAGAGCTTTATGTAAGAGTAGAAGCTCCAAAAGGCGAATTAGGAATTTATCTGGTAGGAGATGACAGTCTTTTCCCCTGGAGATGGAAAATACGTCCACCCGGTTTTATTAATTTACAAATTCTTCCTCAGCTAGTTAAAAAAATGAAATTGGCTGATATCATGACGATATTAGGTAGTATAGATATCATTATGGGGGAAGTTGATCGTTGAAATGATAATAGATAGGGTAGAGGTAGAAACTATCAATTCTTTTTCGAAATCGGAATTATTAAAAGAAGTCTATGGACTGATATGGATTCTACCTATTTTGACCCTCCTACTGGGAATTACAATAGAAGTACTTGTAATTGTGTGGTTAGAAAGAGAAATATCCGCATCGATACAACAACGTATTGGTCCTGAATATGCCGGCCCCCTAGGACTGCTTCAAGCTATAGCAGATGGAACTAAGCTTATTTTTAAAGAGGATATCCTCCCATCCCGAGGAGAGATTCCTTTATTTAGCATTGGACCCTCTATAGCAGTCATATCTGTTTTATTAAGTTTTTTAGTTATCCCTTTTGGATATCATTTTGTTTTAGCTGATCTTAGTATTGGTGTTTTTTTATGGATTGCCATTTCTAGTATTGCTCCTATTGGTCTTCTTATGGCAGGATATAGCTCAAATAATAAATATTCTTTTTCAGGTGGTCTACGAGCAGCTGCTCAATCTATTAGTTATGAAATACCATTAACTTTTTGTGTGCTAGCAATATCTCTACGTGTGATTCGTTAAAAAAGGAGATTTTCCTCTTAAATCCATTGAATACTTATCTTCCTTTTCTTATTCTGTATTCAGGTCGGCAAGTCAAACTAGATAGCTATATGAGTGAAACAAAACAACTTATTAATTTGTAGTAAAAATCAAAAATCTCATTTCCTACGTACAAGAAAAAGTTGAAGTAAACATAAACAGTGTAAACTCTTTACCCCAAGATTGAGATTGTTTGATTAGTCATCATATCTTGAAGCGGGCAAGAATAAAGGATTTACGATATGGAATTCCATTACTAGAATATTTTTAGTTATTACTGGAACTTATAACCATATAAAAAAATCCATAAAAAGTTAGTGAAGGATTAGGAACACTAAAGTACATAAAGGATTAGTAATGAGAGAATCTAAATCATTAGACATTCTTCTTCTTAAAAGGAATCATAATAAGGGCTTGAAATTGGTGGAAATGATCAAGTAGTACTTTCTTCGGATTCCGATCCAGAGTATATTCCCATTCACTTGTTAAGTAAATAGCTATCAAGAACGAATTAACCCTTTATTTCTTTTTTCTTTTTAAGTATCCCCTTCCCCGGGAAAGAAGAATAGAACAAAAGATATGGAATGCAATACAAAAAAAGATCCTTATTTATTCTTTCTTTTATCTCTATTCATAGAGAATGGAATTCTTCGTGAACTAATATCCAATTCTTTTCATTTATTAATTGTTATAACGAGTGTTTTATTACAATATTAAGTTATTACTGAATAAGAAAAAACTGTCATTTTATTATATAAAGGATAAGATCAATTCGGAAGCGCTTTTTTATTATTTTAGCAGACAGAATTGCTTTGGTCTAATTTAGGACTTTCCAATCAATTTTATCTTACCTAATTCTATCTACGCCGGGGGATAAGATGGAAAAGAAATAATCCTTTTTTCTGATCATAGAGGAGCCGTATGAAGCTAAGGTTTCATGTACGGTTTTGGAATAGCGGTGGGGACTGTGATGTTATCATCGACTATGATTATCTAACAGTTCAAGTACGGTTGATATAGTTGAAGCACAGTCAAAATATGGTTTTTTTGGATGGAATCTTTGGCGTCAGCCTATAGGTTTTCTAGTTTTTCTAATTTCTTCTTTGGCAGAATGTGAAAGATTACCCTTTGATTTACCAGAAGCAGAGGAAGAATTAGTAGCGGGTTATCAAACCGAATATTCCGGTATTAAATATGGTTTATTTTATCTTGCTTCTTACCTAAATTTATTAGTTTCCTCTTTATTTGTAACTGTTCTCTACTTAGGTGGATGGAATTTTTCTATTCCCTATATATCCTTTTTTGGATTTTTCCAAATGAATAAAATTGTGGGAATTTTGGAAATGATAATGGGGATCCTTATTACATTAACTAAAGCTTTTTTATTTCTCTTCATTTCTATCACAATAAGATGGACTTTACCCCGGATGAGAATGGATCAGTTATTAAATCTTGGATGGAAATTTCTTTTACCTATTTCTCTGGGCAATCTCTTATTAACAACTTCTTCCCAACTAGTTTCACTATAAATAAGATAATACAATAACAGTAAGAATATCTTCAACGCAAAAGTTCTCTCAAACAAGAGAAAGAAACATACCTTTTTCATAGATATTTAGAATATGTTCCCTATGATAACTGGGTTCATTAGTTATGGTCAACAAACAATACGTGCCGCAAGATACATTGGTCAAGGTTTCGTAATTACCTTATCCCACACAAATCGTTTACCTGTAACGATTCACTACCCTTATGAAAAATCAATTACACCAGAGCGTTTCCGCGGGCGAATACACTTTGAATTTGATAAATGTATTGCTTGTGAAGTATGTGTTCGTGTATGTCCAATAGATCTACCCCTTGTGGATTGGAGATTTGAAAAGGATATTAAAAAGAAACAATTGCTTAATTATAGTATTGATTTCGGAGTTTGTATATTTTGTGGTAACTGTGTTGAATATTGTCCGACAAACTGTTTATCAATGACTGAAGAATATGAACTTTCTACTTATGATCGTCATGAATTGAATTACAATCAAATTGCTTTGAGTCGGTTACCAATCTCTATAATGGGGGATTACACAATTCAAACAATTAGGAATTCGCCTCAAAGTAAAATAGACGAAGAAAAATCTTGGAATTCAAGAACGATTACTGATTACTAGGTACTAGGATTTTTTTTGTTAGAAAAATCCAATAGTTTTTTATTAACTATAAAGAAAAATTAATAACTACCACTTATTACAAATTATTCATGATTTAAAATGAGAGTAGATTTTCGTGATTTGATTTCTAACTATACAATTTATATATAAATATCCTAATACCTTTTTCTTTCCTTGAATCTTTTAGTTTTAGTCAGTTCATGAAAAATTTTATACTATTAATTTCTTCTTATCCATAATGGATTTACCCGGACCAATACATGAGATTCTTGTGCTATTTGGGGGATTTGTTCTTCTACTAGGGGGCCTAGGAGTAGTATTACTTACCAACCCAATTTATTCTGCCTTTTCGCTGGGATTAGTTCTTGTTTGTATATCCTTATTCTATTTTTTATTGAATTCCTACTTTGTAGCTGTCGCACAACTTCTTATTTATGTGGGAGCCATAAATGTCTTGATCATATTTGCTGTAATGTTTGTAAATGGCGCAGAATGGTCTAAAGATAAGAATTATTGGACTATTGGGGATGGGTTTACTTCACTCGTTTCTATAACTATTCCTTTTTCACTAATGACTACTATCCCAGATACCTCGTGGTATGGAATTCTTTGGACTACAAGATCAAACCAAATAGTAGAACAGGGTCTCATAAATAATGTTCAACAAATTGGGATTCATTTAGCAACCGATTTTTATCTTCCCTTTGAACTCATTTCCCTAATTCTTCTAGTTTCTTTAATAGGGGCAATTACTATGGCTCGACAATAAGAAATTCTTAGAATTTTCAAATCTAAAAAAAAAAACTAAAGAATAAAACAATTTTGATTTAGTAAAATCCATCTACTGTCAACACAACAAATACTTTATTTTCTCTTTTGTTGCGTAATTGTTCTATTCTAATTAATTGAATCGGTTCAATTCTTGTCCTCATATTGAAATGAATCGAGATTGATAAGGAGTTGGTTAATGATGTTTGAGCATGTACTTTTTTTGAGTGTCTATTTATTTTCGATTGGTATCTATGGATTGATTACAAGCCGAAACATGGTTAGAGCTCTAATATGTCTTGAACTTATACTGAATTCAATTAATCTAAATCTCGTAACATTTTCTGCCCTATTTGATAGTCGCCAATTAAAAGGAGACATTTTCGCAATTTTTGTTATAGCCCTTGCGGCGGCTGAAGCCGCTATTGGACTATCAATTCTTTCTTCCATCCATCGTAACAGGAAATCAACTCGTATCAATCAATCGAATTTTTTGAATAATTAGACATAGATTTCTCTAAACAAAGGCGCATATATAATAATATGGAACATTAAGATTAATAAAATTCGAGTCTTCTTTTCTTATTTTTATTTGAGAATACCCTTTTTTGAAGTAGGTTATTTCATAGTATTCTTTTTTACTTATTGAATTTTGCATTTTTGCAATTCATTGATATTGCAATATTCAAATTGCAATAATTTATATTGCAAAGATAGTAGCCAATTTTTTAGCTAATTCGAATTAGTATGTAGAATTCATATAATTATGACTGTTGAAGCCTTAAATTCAAGTCTCTTGGCTCTTTTCATGCTTTCTCACAAACAGATTAAGAAATATATTGCATTATTTATTAAAGTTTGGATAAACCATTGCTTCGTCTGGTGTCTACAATACATATAACTTAATATAGTACTAATTTCATTTTTACCAGATCGAAAATTGTTATGTTGAAAAGGGAAATTTCTAGATCCAATGTCACATTCTGTAAAAATTTATGATACATGTATAGGATGCACTCAATGTGTACGAGCTTGTCCAACAGATGTATTAGAAATGATACCTTGGGATGGATGTAAAGCCAAGCAAATTGCTTCCGCGCCGAGAACCGAAGATTGTGTGGGTTGTAAGAGATGCGAATCCGCCTGCCCAACAGATTTTTTAAGTGTCCGCGTTTATTTAGGGCCTGAAACAACCCGCAGCATGGCTCTATCTTATTGATACGTTACAAAAAACTCCACTTGAATCGTTTGATTCCTCTTTACCGAAGAAGCCTGTGCTCAAAATAATCGAGCATGGGCTTTTCTGGTCAAAACGTATCTTGTCTTTATTACTTTATCATGAGTTATTTTCCTTGGTTAACAATACTTGTTGTTTTGCCGATATTTGCAGGTTTATTAATTTTCTTTTTACCCCATAAAGGAAACAAAATCGTTAGGTGGTATACTATATCTATTTGTTTATTAGAATTCCTTCTAATGACGTATGCATTCTGTTATCATTTCCAATTAGAGGATCCCTTAATGCAATTAAAGGAGGATTATAAATGGATAGATGTTTTTGATTTCCACTGGAGATTGGGAATCGATGGACTTTCAGTAGGATCTATTTTATTGACAGGATTTATCACTACTTTAGCTACTTTAGCGGCTTGGCCAATTACCCGGAATTCGCGATTATTCTATTTCCTGATGCTAGCAATGTATAGCGGTCAAATAGGATTATTTTCTTCACGAGACCTTTTACTTTTTTTTATCATGTGGGAGTTAGAATTAATTCCTGTTTACTTACTTTTATCCATGTGGGGGGGGAAAAGGCGTCTATATTCAGCTACCAAGTTTATTTTGTATACTGCAGGCGGTTCCATTTTTTTCTTAATCGGAGTTCTGGGTATGGGCTTATATGGTTCCAACGAACCAAGATTAGACTTGGAACAATTGATTAATCAATCATACCCTGCAACATTGGAAATACTACTTTATTTTGGCTTCCTTATTGCTTATGCTGTCAAATTGCCAATTATACCTCTACATACGTGGTTACCAGATACCCACGGGGAGGCACATTACAGTACATGTATGCTTTTAGCGGGAATCCTATTAAAGATGGGAGCATACGGATTGATTCGGATCAATATGGAATTGTTACCTCATGCTCATTATCTATTTTCCCCCTGGTTGGTAATAATAGGAGCGGTGCAAATAATCTATGCAGCTTCAACCTCTCTTGGTCAACGAAATTTCAAAAAAAGAATAGCCTACTCCTCCGTATCTCACATGGGTTTCATAATTATAGGAATCGGTTCCATAACCAACATTGGACTAAATGGAGCTATTTTACAAATATTATCCCATGGATTTATCGGTGCTACACTATTTTTCTTGGCAGGAACGACTTGTGATAGAATGCGTCTTGTTTATCTCGAAGAACTGGGAGGGATATCTATACCAATGCCAAAAATGTTTACTATGTTTAGTAGCTTTTCAATGGCTTCTCTTGCCTTACCAGGAATGAGCGGTTTTGTTGCGGAATTAGTAGTATTTTTCGGACTAATTACTAGTCCAAAATTTATGTTAATGCCAAAAATGCTAATTACTTTTGTAATGGCAATTGGAATGATATTAACTCCTATTTATTTATTATCTATGTTACGCCAGATGTTTTATGGATACAAGTTATTTCATGTTCCAAACGCAAATTTTGTGGATTCTGGACCAAGAGAACTCTTTCTTTTAATCTGTATCTTTTTACCAGTAATAGGAATTGGTATTTATCCGGATTTTGTTCTCTCGCTATCCGTTGACAGGGTAGAGGCTCTCTTATCCAATTATTATCCTAAATAGGATTTTATTTTTTTAACTAGTCCGCTCTATATGGAAAAACCAAAAAATTCTAAAAAAGTGAAAAAGTATAATTAGATCTATTTCCCATTTTTGAGAACCCCTTTGAACGTCTTTTCAAAGGGGTTCCCAAATCAAAAAAAATGGGAAAAACCTTCATTTTATGAATGTTTTATGTTATGTAATCATTTAGATGGTAGTGTAAATGAACCATAACTATGTAAACCTATTCCTAAAAGATTGATACCAAAATAGCAGATCCAAATTATAAGAAATCCTATCGAAGCTACAAACGCAGAATTCGTACCCTTCCAATTTGCATTTGTTCTACTATGTAAATAAATTGCAAATATGGTCCAGGTAATAAATGCCCAAGTTTCCTTAGGATCCCAATTCCAATAGGATCCCCACGCCTCATTAGCCCATACTGCTCCACAAAGAATGCCTATGGTTAAAAGGGTAAACCCTAGACTAATAACACGATAACTCCAAGAATCCAAACGCTCAGTTAATTGATATTTGTAATAATTTGGAAATGAAGGAAAAGAGGTGTTTTTTAAGGCACTTCTTTTTGCAGAGAAATATTCAATCTCACTACATAAAAATGTTTTAAATAATTTTTTATTTTTCTTTTTAGAAAAAAAATCCAAATTCTTTCGAAATCTAATGATTAGAAGAGCGGCGGATAATAAGGATCCGCACAAAAGAGTTGCATAGCTTAGTAACATCATACTGACATGCATCATTAACCACTGAGATTGGAGAGCAGGTACCAGTATTGTAGATTGATGCATTTCAGTTAAAAGACCTGACGTGGCAAAGCCTTGCGTTAAAATAGTACTTGGCGTAGTTATTGTGCTTAAATCATTTTTATAGTTCTGTATCTTAGGAATAGTATGAAGAATATACAGAGCCCATGAAAGGAAGATCAATGACTCATATAAATTACTTAATGGAAAATGTCCCGAGGAAACCCAACGAGAAACTAAGAATCCTGTTAGAGAGAAAAAAATAGCTATCATTCCTTTTTCTGCCGAATCACGTAATCCCCTAAGTTCACGAACTAATAAGGTTATCAAATGAATCGTAATCACAATTGAAATAGTTGAGAAAGAGATATGAGTTAGTATATGTTCTAAAGTTGCAAATAGCATAAGGAGAAGGTCCCATTACAAAATTGGAAATTTCGAACTGAATCCATTTTCTAATCTATTGTATTCTTTTTCGAGAATGCCGCCACTCGGACTCGAACCGAGATGCTTGAGCACTGCTTCCTAAGAGCAGCGTGTCTACCAATTTCACCATGGCGGCTAACTTGAAATAATAGTTAACTTAAAAGAATAATAGTTATTTTCTCGCGAATCGTCGAGATTGGGAGAATCCATAGAATTTAGGAAAATTAGAATTTAATCATTAAATACAAAGATTTTTTTTTGAAAAGTTTCTAAAGTCAAAGCCTTTATGCTCTTATTAATACGATTTATCCGTCCTAAACGAATTTATTTGTGAATTTTGGATAAGATAGGTAGAAATTCTAAATCCTATTGCAAGAATACTCTACTTTTGATACTAGAATCCTCATAAAAAAATAGGAGGATTCTATTATCAAATATCAAAAGTTCTTTGATAGGAAAAAAGAATACTGAGGACACAATATACCAAAACTTTTGTTCTATAAAACCGAATAACAGAGGGATTAGTTCTAAGAATATTGTACCCCGGAATTCGACACATAAAAGTACATTCATTAATTAATCCAAATTATTCATTAATATTAAATAATTGGAATTTCTTTGAGATCGGTCAATTCAGATTATTCCAAACCCTGATTATTTGTTTGTTACCCAGAAAAACCTTTTGGTTTTGGATTCTCATTACCGCTCAAAAATGATCTTGATTTTGCTAAGGAATAAGATTGTACTATGGAAAAATAAGTTTTTTTCTTCCAAATATTTTTACGAATACGCTTTTTTGACATCGAAGTACGTTTTTTTGGAACTGCCATTCAAAAGAGGAATTTGTTTTTTCTAGTTGTATGTGAAAGACATCTATTGCCGCAAATCAATCCTTCTTTCTGTTTTTTCTTAGTATTTATACTTAGATACTGAAAGATAATGAAATTTGAAATTATTTTTTACTTCATTTTGTCTAATGTGGATAAGACAAGAGTTTTTCGCGTATTTTTCGTATATATTTTAGACTTTGTTTTAATAATATACAATATATACAAAGATCTATTATATACAAAGGTTTTATATTTAAATCAATTTATATGAAGTAAAGAATATTAGAGAATTTCCGATAAATATAAAATGAAAATATAGTTGAAATTTAATCAATCAGTTACGAAATAAGAGAGTTATTTCATTTTAACAGAAAGAAATAAAAAAAAGAATAGGAATAGAAAGTAAACTGATTCAATCTTTTTTTTTATTTTAATAAATATCTTTTTTTATCTAATAACTAAATAACGAAATTCTTTGATTAACTTTTTGAATTTAAGCAACTAAACCCATTCTTCATTTTTGAATATTTCAATGAGACAAATTTGGAAAAAATCAAAATTCCTGTATTTTTTCTTATTCTTATTTTGATTTTTTAATTTATTCAGAAAGAAATAAGAATAGGTTTGGTGAATCGGAAACAATTTTATAGAAAAAAAGAACTATAAATTTCAATTAAAAATTGCTATTTCTTTTCTTATGGAACATACATATCAATATGCCTGGGTAATCCCTCTTCTCCCACTTCCAGTTATTATGTCAATGGGGTTGGGCCTTTTTCTTATTCCGACAGCAACAAAAAATCTTCGTCGCATATGGGCTTTTCCTAGTATTTTACTCTTAAGTATAGCTCTGGTATTCTCAGTTCACCTGTCTATTCAACAAATAAAAGGGAGTTCTATCTATCAATATCTATGGTCTTGGACCATCAATAATGATTTTTCCTTAGAATTTGGATACTTGATCGACCCTCTTACTTCTATTATGTTAATACTAATTACTACTGTAGGAATCTTGGTTCTTATTTATAGTGACGATTATATGTCTCACGATGAGGGATATTTGAGATTTTTCGTTTATATAAGTTTTTTTAATACTTCCATGTTGGGATTGGTTACTAGTTCCAATTTGATCCAAATTTATTTTTTTTGGGAACTTGTGGGAATGTGTTCCTATTTATTGATAGGCTTTTGGTTTACACGACCAATTGCAGCGAGTGCTTGTCAAAAAGCTTTTGTAACTAATCGTGTAGGGGATTTTGGTTTGTTATTAGGAATTTTAGGTTTTTTTTGGATAACAGGTAGTTTAGAGTTTCGGGATTTGTTCAAAATAGCTAATAACTGGATTCCTAATAATGGGATTAATTCATTACTTCCTACTTTGTTTGCTTTTTTATTATTTCTTGGTGCAGTTGCAAAATCTGCACAATTCCCTCTTCACGTATGGTTACCCGATGCTATGGAAGGACCCACTCCCATTTCGGCTCTTATACACGCAGCAACTATGGTTGCTGCGGGGGTTTTTCTTGTAGCTCGACTTCTTCCTCTTTTCATATCCCTACCTTTGATAATGAGTTTCATTTCCTTAGTAGGTACAATAACACTTTTCTTAGGAGCGACTTTAGCTCTTGCTCAGAGAGATATTAAAAGAAGCTTAGCCTATTCTACAATGTCTCAATTGGGTTATATGATGTTAGCTCTAGGTATAGGTTCTTATCAAGCAGCTTTATTCCATTTGATCACTCATGCTTATTCGAAAGCTTTATTGTTCTTGGGATCCGGATCCGTTATTCATTCAATGGAACCTCTTGTTGGATATTCACCAGATAAAAGTCAGAATATGGTTCTTATGGGTGGTTTAAAAAAATATGTTCCTATTACAAGAACGACTTTTTTATTGGGTACACTTTCTCTTTGTGGTATTCCACCTCTTGCTTGCTTCTGGTCCAAAGATGAAATCCTTAGTAATAGTTGGTTGTATTCACCTTTTTTTGGAATAATAGCTTCTTTTACTGCAGGATTAACTGCATTTTATATGTTTCGAATATATTTACTTACTTTTGATGGGTATTTGCGTGTTCATTTTAAAAATTACAGTAGTACTAAAGAAGGTTCGTTGTATTCAATATCCTTATGGGGAAAAAGCATACCCAAAGGAGTCAATAGAGATTTTGTTTTATCAACAATGAAGAGTGGAGTTTCTTTTTTCTCACAAAATATACCCCCAATTTATGGTAATACAAGAAAAAGGATAGGATTCTTTAGTATTTCCTTTGGATCGAAAAATACTTTTGTCTATCCTCGCGAAACTGGAAATACTATGCTATTTCCTCTTCTTATATTACTTCTTTTTACTTTGTTCATTGGATCCATAGGAATCCATTTCGATAATGGAGTAGTGGATAATGGAACACTGGAGTTAACCATATTATCAAAGTGGCTAACCCCTTCAATAAGCCTTTTCGAAGAAAGTTCTAATTCTTCTATAAATTCATATGAATTTCTCACTAATGCAATTTCTTCTGTAAGTATAGCTATTTTTGGGCTATTCATAGCATATATATGCTATGGATCCGCTTATTCTTTTTTTCAGAATTTGAATTTTAAAAACTCCCTTGTAAAAGGAAATCCCAAAAAGAACTTTTTGGATCAAGTAAAAAAAAAGGTATACAGCTGGTCATATAATCGCGGTTATATAGATGTTTTCTATACTAGGCTCTTTATCCTGGGTATAAGAAGATTTGCTGAACTAACGTATTTTTTTGATAAATGTGTTATTGATGGAATTATCAATGGAGTAGGTCTTGCGAGTTTTTGTATAGGAGAAGAAATAAAATATGTAGGAGGGGGGCGAATATCATCTTATCTATTCTTTTTTTTATGTTATGTATCCTTGTTCATATTCTTTTTTCTTCCTTAATTCATTATTCCATGAATTCCTCAAAACGAGGCTCATCAAAATGCAAAATCTAAGACTACTATAAGACTACTAATAAAATAAGAAAAAAATTCGAACGATTAAATTACTTCTCCCGAATATCCAACTGACTTATTAATTTCTTATAACGTACTCTATTTTTCTTTGCCAAATAAGCCAGCAAACGTTGACGTTTTCCCAAAAGTCTTCGTAGACCTCTTTCCGATGAAAAATCTTTTTTGTGTAATTCCAAATGTGAAGCAAGTCTCCGTATCTTATTGGTGAAACTGAATACTTGAAATTCAACAGAACCCCTGTTTTCTTGTTTTTCTTCTTTAACCATAAATCAAAAAATTTTTCTACCTCCTTTCTTTTTCATATATTTTTCTGATCAGGAAAAATAAAAAATTATGTCAGTTATTTTTAAGTTATTCGAATCTCGTACACACAAAAATTTGCAATTATTCATCTACTGCTGGAATCTATAATTTGGATTTATTTTATCGATGCAAATTGGATTTGGATAGAAGGGTACATTCTTTTATTTTAGATCGAAGAAATGTTTCTTCGATCTAAAATAAAAGAATTTTGCTGATTTATTTATTGCTATATCCAATTTATCGAATTGATACACCATTTAATTGATATCATTTAGCAAAATGAAACACAGCATATGTATCCATCTTTTGGCTCGAGAATTTCACGGGAGAGAGATATAGTATAAGAAATAGGCTATTAAGTAACTCTAAATGAATTGTGGATACATCTGTATCCTTAACATACTGAAACGACTGCCATTATTCGTATCAAAGCAATAGCGATTCTTAAAAGCTAAATCTTGTAAT